GAGGAAAGCAGAGAAGAAACAGATGTAGAAATAGAAAAAACTTCCGAAACGAAGTGGCCTAAAGAGGACGAGGAACAAGAGGGATCCACCGAAGAAGATCCTTCTCCTTCCCTTTTTTCGGAAGAAAAGGAGGATCCGGACAAAATCGATGAAGATGAAACGGAAGAGATCCGAGTGAACGGAAAAGAAAAAACAAAGGATGAATTCCACTTTCACTTTAAAGAGACATGCTATCAAAATAGCCCAGTTTATGAAACTTCTTATCTGGATGGAAATCAAGAAACTTCGAAGTTCGAAATACTTAAAAAAAAAGAAAAGAAAGTAGTAAATACGAACTGTCTTGTGACTCTTCTTTTCGACTATAAACGATGGAAACGCCCGTTTCGATATTTAAAAAACAATAAATTTGAAAATAGTGTAATAAATGAAATGTCACAATATTTTTTTTTTTCGTGTCAAGATAATGAAAAAAAAAGAATATCATTTACTTATCCACCCAGTTTAAAAAGGTTTTTTGAAATGCTAGAAAGAAAAATACATTTTTTCAAATCACTCGAATCAGTAGAATCGGTAGATTCAATCTTTGATAAACTACCAAATTCATGGATTTATAAAACTGAACAAGATAAAAACAAACTAAGAACTGAGTTTCTAAATAGACTCGAGGGGGTAGAAAAAAGATTTCGTTGGCTAGATGTATTAACTAGATTGCGTATTGATCAAAAAGAATATTTAGGAAAAAAAATAGATCCCTTCTTAAATGGTCCCTATCGTGGACCTACAAAAAGAATTTTTTTATTACCACTCCTTAGTGAAAGTTTCATAAAAAAACGTCCAGAGGCGCTTTTTATAAATAAAATACATGCTCTTATTCTTTTTAATAATTTTCTAGAATTATCAGATATAATGAATATATCTGATAATAAAAAAAAAGCATTATCCGTGGGAATAAAGGAAATTAGAAAAAAAATACCTCGACGGTCATATAAATTAATTGACGAGTTTGAACGACAAGAAAGAGAATACGAAGCAGTCGTATTAGACGATCCTGGAATGCGTTCAAGAAAATCAAGCTTTGGAGTCGTTTTTACTATAAATGAGCCCACTTATACTAATTACGATTACGAACCCGAACAATTTTTTTTGATGCATTATTCACAACAACCTGATTTTCGTCGAAATATAATCATGGGCTCTATGCGCGCTCAAAGGCGTAAAATACCTATTTTAAAACTGTCTCAAGCAAATGCACATTCCCCACTTTTCTTGTATAGACTCGAGAAATCACTTCTTTCTTATTTTGATATCTTTGCACTGATTAAACTAATTTTCCGAAATTTTATAAAAAAAACTAACCAATTTGAGCTTTTAGAAAAAAAGGCTAAAAATGAGAAGTATAAAAGAGAAGCAACAATAGGGATTGAAACAGCAGCAGAACCTCCCAACGGTATTCTAAATCCTCAAATAACAAGGAGTTGTATATTACTAATACAATCAACTCTTAGGAAATATATTCTATTACCCTCATTGATAATAGCTAAAAATATCGGCCGTAGCCTATTATTTCAATTTCCTGAATGGTCCGAGGATTTTGAAAATTGGAATAAAGAAACGCATGTTAAATGCACTTATAGTGGTGTTCAACTATCTGAAAAAGACTTGCCAAAAAACTGGTTAAGTGAAGGTATTCAAATAAAAATCCTATTTCCGTTCTATCTGAAACCTTGGCATAGACGGAAACCCGAATTCCCTCAAATGGATCAATTGAAAAAAAAAAACGAAAAAAAATATTGTTTTTTAACTGTGTGGGGGAGGCCAACCAAACAGCCTTTTGATTCACCCCAAAACCAATCTTCTTTTTTTGTACCCATTTTAAAAGAACTCATAAAAAAAATGATAAAATTGAAAACCAATTGTTTTTTCTTTTTTAAAATATTCAAAGAAATTAAAAACTGGATTAACAAAAGGGGTCTAGTTCTAACAAGACTAATAAACGGCCACGGCCCCTCAAAAAACAAGCGAATTCTTTTATTTGGATTGAGCGAACTAGATAAACGGGATGAAACTAAAAACGAAAAAGATTTGATAAAAAACAATCAGATAATTCGCGAATCGCCCATTCCACCTCGATCTAAAAATTGGACAAAACAGTCGGTAACAGAAAAAAAAATGCAAGATATAACTATTAGAACAAGCACAATCCGAAATCAATTAGAAAAAAGAATCAATGAGAAGAAAAAATATTTTCGAACTCCTGATAATAGGGTTAACAAAAAAAGGCATGCCGTAACAAGATTAGAATTAAAAAAAATAAAAACGATTTGTCAAATAGTAAAAAAACGCATTTCTCGACTAATCTTTAACTCGCAGTATTTTATACAATTTTTTATTATAAGAATATACATTTATATCTTCCTAGTTATTAATATAATAAGGATAAAAGGACAAATTGTTATTGCTTTTGAATCACAAAAAAACAAAATTGCTAAGTCCAATTACAATAATGAAGCAAACAAAAAAGAAAAAAAAATCGAATTTAGAAACTTTAGACAGTCCTCTTTTTATATTAATAAAAAAAATTCAAAATTCTTTTTTGACTTATCCTTGTTATCACAAGCATATGTAGGGTATAAATTAGCACAAAGCCACATTTTTCACTTATACCATTTAAAAGTAAGATCCGCCCTTCAATATCATGAAATAGCTCTTTTTACTAACACTAAACTAAAAGAAAATTTTGGCGTACAAAGAATATTTTATTTAGAATTAACAGATAAGAAACTTCTTACTTCGGAAATAACTCAATGGAAAGTCTGGTTACAAAGTCGTTATCAATCTAAGATATCTCATATTAGATGGTCGGGATTGGTACCGAAAAAATGGAAAAAAAACGAGAATCGCCAGTCTATAAAACAAAATGAAAAAACGGATTTATCAACAAAATGGGATTTATATGTAAAAGATGGGTTAATTCGTTATGAAAAGCAAATTACTGATTCTGGATTAAACTCATTATCAAATCACAAAGGAAATTTCCAAAAAAATTATCGAAATGATCTCTTATTGTATAAATCTATTAGTTCGGATATTTTTGTTTTACCATCACAAGTAAACAACAATCAAAAAATATCCTATAATTACAACACAAATAAAAAAAAACTTTTTATCCTCAGAGATAACAATTCTTTAGGGGATAAAGTTATTACAGATATGGATAAATCTTTTTTTTATTACAGAATTATCCATTTGTGTCTTAGAAAAAGGGTCAATATTGAAGCCTGGATCCAGACCAATCCTCAGAATACTAAGATACGTAATTATCAACTAATTGAACAACTCAATAAGACCCCTCTTATTGATTTGACAACTCACCAAACTACACAAACTAACCCCAGGATTCAAAACGTTTTGAATTGGCTGGGAATGAATGAAGAATTTGCTATTTTGAATGAAGAACTTTGGTTCTTACCAGAATTGATACTCCTTTATAATGTATATAAACTAAAACTATGGATCCTACCAATCAAATCACTTCTTTTCAATTTGAATGAAAAGAAACGTTTGAGTGATAAAACGAATATCGCTCTAAAGCAAAAATGGAATCTTGTATCCGTTCTCTTAAATCAAGAAAAAGATGTTTCAGACTGGGATGATTTTTTAGTCTATAGTGTGGAATCAGACATAAAAAAACGTTTAAACGAAAACAATACAGAAGAAGACCTCGATTTTTTACTAACAAGTCATTTGCTTGTTCAATTGAGATGGTCTTTTTTTTTCAATTTAACACTAATGAAAAATATAAAAGTATATTGTCTCCTGCTTAGCTTGCGAAATCCAAGAGAAAGTGCTCTATCCGCTATTCAAAGAGGAACACTAAATCTAGATATAATGCCGAGTCATAAGTATGTTACAGACTGGATGGAAAGGGGAGTAGTCTTTATTGAGCCTGTTCGTATGTCTATAAAAAATCCTGGCCAATTTTTGATGTATCAAACCATACGGATTTCTTTAGTTCCAAAGAAGAATTATCAAAATAATCCAAGGTATCCAGAAAAAATGAATTTTTCCAAATCCCTTGCACAAGAGCAAAAAATTTTTGGAAATCTAGACCGACAAAATTATAGTTTGTTTGTTCTTGAAACTATTTTATCGCCGCAACGTCGAAAAGAGTTAAGAATTCTAATTTCGTTCAATTCAAAAAAAACCAAAGGTATAGATCTAAATCTGGTATTCGGCAATAGAAAAAATGTAAAAATTTATGGTCCAGTTTTAGTTGAAAGTAACCATCTTGATAGATTAAAGTTTTTTCTTTGGCCAACTTGTCAATTAGAGGATTTAGTTTGTATGAATCGTTATTGGTTTAATACCAATACTGGGAGTTTTTTCAGTATGTTAAGAATACATATGTATCCATAATTCTAAATGTATCAAACACATGATAAGATATTTTTCTAGAGAATAAATCAAATACGAGACGGAGTTGGAGTATTAATTATTTTTTTTTTCAAAATTTTAATAAAACTAAAAAGTCCAAAATGAAAAAAAATATACCAGATTAAAATGTCCAACATTATTATTACTGATCCATAAAATTCATATTTTTAAAAAGTTGGAGAAGATTTGCTTTTATGCTAAAAAAATCCGTTTACTCAGTTAGTTCCCCAAAACAAAAAAAAAAAGATGAAACCACGGGATCCGTTGAATTTCAAGTAGTGAATTTCACTCAGCAAATCCGAAGACTTACTTCACATTTAGAATTGCACAAAAAAGATTATTTATCTCAGAGAGGTCTAAAGAAAATTTTGGGAAAACGTCAACGCCTGCTGGCTTATTTGTCAAAAAAAAATGGAATACGTTATAAAGAATTAATTGATCGACTGGATATTCGGGAACCGAAAATTCGTTAATTTCAAGAACTTACATTGAGTAATTTTTTTGTTTTCGGCAACTCCTCGAAAACTGAATCAAGGAACAACCTATGAATGTACCAATTATAAGAAATGAGCTTATGGTAGTAAATATGGGCCCTCACCACCCATCAATGCACGGCGTTCTTCGACTCATCATTACGCTCGATGGTGAAGATGTTGTTGACTGTGAACCAATATTAGGGTATTTACACAGAGGGATGGAAAAAATTGCAGAAAATAGAACAATTATACAATATTTACCTTATGTAACTCGTTGGGATTATTTAGCTACGATGTTCACCGAGGCCATAACCGTAAATGCACCGGAACAGTTAGGAAATATTCAAGTACCTAAACGGGCCAGTTATATAAGAGTTATTATGTTAGAATTAAGCCGTATAGCTTCGCATTTATTATGGCTTGGCCCTTTTATGGCAGATATTGGCGCGCAAACTCCCTTCTTTTACATTTTGCGAGAACGAGAATTAGTCTATGATCTGTTCGAAGCTGCTACCGGTATGAGATTAATGCATAATTTTTTTCGTATCGGCGGAGTTGCCGCTGATTTACCGCATGGGTGGATAGATAAATGCAGTGATTTCTGTGACTATTTTTTAACCGGAATTGCGGAATATCAAAAACTTATTACACGCAATCCCATTTTTTTAGAACGTGTTGAGGGAGTAGGAATTGTGAGTGGAGAAGATGCATTAAATTGGGGTTTGTCGGGCCCAATGCTGCGAGCTTCCGGAATAGAATGGGATCTTCGTAAAGTTGATCATTATGAGTGTTATGGCGAATTTGATTGGGAAGTCCAATGGCAAAAAGAAGGAGATTCATTAGCTCGCTATTTAGTAAGGATCGGTGAAATTGAAGAATCTATCAAAATTATTCAACAAGCTTTGGAAGGAATTCCGGGAGGACCTTATGAAAACTTAGAAATACGATGTTTTGATAAAGTACGCGATTCCCAATGGAATGGTTTTGAATATCGCTTCATTAGTAAAAAAACCTCTCCTACTTTTGAATTGTCGAAACAAGAACTTTATACGAGAGTCGAAGCCCCAAAGGGCGAATTGGGAATTTTTCTACTAGGTGACGGGAAAATCTTTCCTTGGAGATGGAAAATTCGCCCGCCGGGTTTTATCAATTTGCAAATTCTTCCTCAGTTAGTTAAAAGAATGAAATTGGCTGATATTATGACGATACTAGGTAGTATAGATATCATTATGGGAGAAGTTGATCGTTGAAATGATAATTGATACAACAGAAGTACAAGATATCACTGGGTTTTCAAAATGGGAATCCTTAAAAGAGGTGGATGAGATCATATGGATGCTTATCCCGATTTTGACTGTTATAGTGGGAATCACAATAGGTGTACTAGTAATTGTATGGTTAGAAAGAGAAATAGCGGCGGGGTTACAACAACGTATTGGACCGGAATATGCTGGACCTTTTGGAATTCTCCAAGCTTTAGCAGATGGTACAAAACTACTTTTCAAAGAAAACCTTCTTCCATCTAGAGGTGATATTTATTTATTCAATATCGGACCAGCCATAGCAGTCATATCAATTCTATTAAGTTATTCAGTAATTCCTTTTGGCTATCATCTTGTTCTAGCCGATCTCAATATGGGTGTTTTTTTATGGATTGCCGTTTCAGGTATTTCTCCGATTGGACTTCTGATGTCAGGATATGGATCAAATAATAAATATTCTTTTTTAGGTGGTTTACGGGCTGCTGCTCAATCAATTAGTTATGAAATACCATTAACTCTATGCGTGTTATCAATATCTCTACGTGCGAGTCGTTAAGCCATTTTTCCTATTTTTCTTTTCATTGGAAAGAAATAGCTTCATGTTTTTGTTCATTAACCCGAATGATGAACCCAATCAGATAGTTCTATGAGTGAAAAAAACAGCTTAGAAATTTGCAGTAAAAAAGGAAGCCTCATTTCCTAAGTATAAGGAGTAAACAGAAGCAAATAGAAACAATTCACAATGTTTATCCCAAGATCGGTTGATTGATCATCCTGACTTGAAGCGGGTTTAAAACAACAACCAACTTTATTAGTTTTTCACTTTTGTATGGATTACCATCATAGTGAGTTGATAAAAACTGAGTGGGTGGTTAGAAATACAAAGGTACACAAAGGATTAGTAATAGAGATTATGCAAATTATACAACAAAGCATTTACGCATAAAAGGAACAACCATTGGGGCTTTAAGTTGGTAGAAATGATCCGGTAGTACTTCCCACGATTCCGATCCAGAGTATGTCCCTATCTACTCAAAAAAAACTATCAGGAACGAAAGAATCCTTTTTGAAAGGACCCCCTTTTTTTCCTTGAGAAAGAAGAAAACGAAGAATAGGAGCGAACAAAAGAATGCAATTCCAATACAAAAGAGCGATCTTTTTTAAGATTTAATTATGTAATTTTTTTCGTAATCGAAAATGCTGGGTTGAAATATTTATATATATTACTAAAACTAAAAGGAGTATTTTATTGATGGATTAAGTTATTACTCAAAAAATATTGAAATTCAAACATGAAAGTAAAGGATAAGATTAATTCAGAAATTTTGTATAGCCGACGGAATTACATTGGACTAATTTGGGACTTTTGAATAGATTTTGACTCTATCTAGCATACAAGTATATCACGTTAAATAATACTAACCTAGCCCTTAAATTTTTTAGGCTCCTAGAGGAGCCGTATGAGGTGAAAATCTCACGTACGGTTCTGTAATAGCGATAGTAACAGTAATGTTATCCCCGACTATGATTATCTAATAGTTCAAGTACAGTTGATATAGTTGAAGCACAGTCAAAATATGGTTTTTGGGGATGGAATTTGTGGCGTCAACCTATAGGGTTTATCGTTTTTCTAATTTCGTCCCTAGCAGAATGTGAGAGGTTACCCTTCGATTTACCAGAAGCAGAAGAAGAATTAGTAGCAGGTTATCAAACAGAATATTCCGGGATTAAATTTGGTTTATTTTTTGTTGCGTCCTATCTAAATCTATTAGTTTCCTCATTTTTTGTAATAATTCTTTACTTGGGCGGTTGGAATCTCTCTATTCCATATATATTAAGTCCTGAACGTTTTGAAAAAGCCGGCGGTGTCTTTGGAACAATCATTAGTATTTTGATTACATTAGTTAAAACTTATTTGTTTTTGTTCATTCCTATTACAACAAGATGGACTTTACCTCGGCTCAGAATGGACCAATTATTAAATCTTGGATGGAAATTTCTTTTACCTATTTCTCTCGGTAATTTATTATTAACAACCTCGTTCCAACTCCTTTCACTCTAACCACACGAGTCTATACTTAGACTTATCTTAAACAAGAGAAGGAAACAATCATCAAATTATTCAGAACTATTCACGATATGTTCCCTATGGTAACTGGGTTCATCAATTATGGTCAACAAACAGTACGAGCTGCAAGGTACATCGGTCAAGGTTTTATAATTACTTTATCCCACGCAAATCGTTTACCTGTAACGATTCAATATCCTTATGAAAAATTGATTCCATCAGAACGTTTCCGCGGTCGAATTCACTTTGAATTTGATAAATGTATTGCTTGTGAAGTATGTGTTCGCGTATGCCCTATCAATTTACCTGTTGTTGATTGGAAACTACAAACTAGGATCCGAAAAAAACAATTGCTTAATTACAGTATTGATTTTGGAATCTGTATATTTTGTGGTAATTGCGTTGAGTATTGCCCCACAAATTGTTTATCAATGACTGAAGAATATGAGCTTTCTACGTCTGATCGTCACGAATTGAATTATAATCAAATTGCTTTGGGTCGTTTACCATTGGCATTAATTGACGATTACACAATTCGACCAATTTTGAATACGCCCCAAATAAAAAATGGCTAAACCCTGTTTTAGAACCAAATTTAGAATTACGAATGTACTCTTTTGATCTAAACTCAAAGAATTTTTTTTGAACTGCCAAGTTGAATCTCAAAAAATAATGAGATTGGCCAAATTATTGGACCTATATCAATAGACATCTATTCTTTCAATTTAAATATCCCGGATAATTTTACTTTTTCCTGGTCTGATCAATAGGGTCATGAAACATTTCTATTTTTCTATTTCTTATTTTATATTATATAATGGATTTACCGGGACCAATACATGATTTTATGTTAATCTTTCTAGGATCAGTTCTTATATTAGGAGGGCTAGGAGTCGTATTATTTACTAATGCAATTTATTCCGCCTTTTCATTAGGATTAGTTCTTGTTTGTATATCCTTATTTTATATTTTATCAAATTCCCATTTTGTAGCCGCTGCCCAACTTCTTATTTATGTGGGAGCTATAAATGTTTTAATCATATTTGCTGTGATGTTTATTGATGGTTCAGAACATTACAAAGATTTCAAGTTTTGGACTGTTGGAGATGGAGTTACTTCAGTAGTTTGTACAAGTATTTTTGTTTCACTAATTACTACTATTCTAGATACGTCATGGTACGGGATTATTTGGACTACAAGATCAAATCATATCGTAGAACAAGATTTGCTAAGTAATAGTCAACAAATTGGGATTCATTTATCAACAGATTTTTTTCTTCCATTTGAACTTATTTCAATAATTCTTTTAGTTGCTTTGATAGGGGCAATTGCGGTAGCTCGTCAGTAATAAAGCTTTCAAACGTTCATAGATACGAAATCTTTTTAATTCAATCTAGTACCTATTCTTAATATTAACACTATAGGTCTTTGTACTTGTTCCTTGCTTTTTAGATTCGAGTCAATAGAATAAATTGAGTTGTTGTTCATATTGAAATGAATCAAGATTGATAAGGAGTTGGTCAATGATGCTCGAATATGTACTTGTTTTGAGTGCTTATTTATTTTCTATCGGTATCTATGGATTGATCACGAGCCGGAATATGGTTAGAGCCCTTATGTGTCTTGAACTTATCTTAAATGCAATTAATATAAACTTCGTAACATTTTCCGATTTTTTCGATAGCCGCCAATTAGTAGGGGATATTTTCTCAATTTTTGTTATAGCTATTGCAGCCGCTGAAGCAGCTATTGGATTAGCAATTATTTCATCAATTTATCGTAATAGAAAATCAACTCGCACTAATCAATCAAATTTGTTGACTAAATAATATACATTTTTCAAATGGAATCTTTTCAAAAAAATAAATTATTATTCAGTAAGTCCAATGCGTCTGTATGATATTAAATATGGATTCCAATCCCTGTTTACGAAGATGTACTAAATAAAAGTATCTTGACTCTTTCGCATAAGCTGATCCATAAAGCGTTTTTTGTATCAAAATTTTAGTAAATCATTGATTCATCTGATAGCTAAATACATGATTCAGGTACAAGTTTATTAGATTGAAAATTTATGACGTTCAAAAATTTAGAGATTCAATGTCCCATTCAGTAAAAATTTATGATACATGTATAGGATGTACTCAATGTGTTCGAGCCTGCCCCACAGATGTATTAGAAATGATACCGTGGGACGGGTGTAAAGCTAAACAAATAGCATCTGCTCCAAGAACAGAAGACTGTGTTGGTTGTAAACGATGTGAATCTGCCTGTCCAACGGATTTCTTGAGTGTTCGAGTTTATTTATGGCATGAAACAACTCGTAGCATGGGTCTAGCTTATTGATACGTTTTAAAAAAATAGCACTAATCCTTTTTTTTACCGACAAAAACCCGTGCTTAAAATAATATATAGTTTCCATTTCTTTTTTTAGTACGGGTTTTTTATGGTCTAAGTGTATCTTATCTTTACCATGAACTTTTTTCCTTGGTTAACACTAATTGTAGCTTTTCCGATATCTGCCGGTTCTTTAATTTTCTTTCTCCCTCAAAAAGGAAATCAAATAATAAGGTGGTACACTATCTGTATATGTATCTTAGAGCTCCTTCTAATGACCTATGCATTCCGTTATCATTTCCGATTCGACGACCCTTTAATACAACTGGCAGAGGAGTCTAAATGGATACGTTTTTTTTCTTTTTACTGGAGATTAGGAATAGATGGACTTTCGATAGGACCCATTTTATTAACAGGATTTATTACTACTTTAGCTACTTTAGCGGCTTGGCCAATTACTCGCGATTCACGATTTTTCCATTTCTTGATGTTAGCAATGTATAGTGGCCAAATAGGATCATTTTCTTCCCGAGACCTTTTACTTTTTTTCATCATGTGGGAGTTAGAATTAATTCCTGTTTATTTACTTGTATCATTATGGGGAGGAAAGAAACGTCTATACTCAGCGACCAAGTTTATTTTGTACACTGCGGGAGGTTCTATTTTTCTGTTAATGGGAGTTCTGGGTATTGGTTTATATAGTTCCACGGAACCAACATTAAATTTTGAAATATTAGCTAATAAATCCTATCCTGTGGCATTGGAAATATTATTCTATATTTTATTTCTTATTGCTTTTGCTGTAAAATTACCGATTCTACCCCTACATACCTGGTTACCCGATACCCACGGGGAAGCACATTACAGTACTTGTATGCTATTAGCTGGAATTTTATTAAAAATGGGAGCATATGGGTTGGTTCGGATCAATATGGAATTATTACCCCGCGCTCATTCGATATTTTCTCCATGGTTAATAATAATAGGTACGCTCCAAATAATCTATGCAGCTTTAACATCTCTTAGCCAACGGAATTTAAAAAAACGAATAGCCTATTCTTCTATATCGCATATGGGTTTCATAATTATAGGAATCGGTTCGATTACGGATACGGGCCTTAACGGAGTTCTTTTACAAATAATCTCTCATGGTTTTATTGGTGCTGGGCTTTTTTTCTTGGCAGGAACGAGTTATGATCGAATACGTCTTGTTTATCTCGATGAAATGGGTGGGATAGCGATCTTAATGCCCAAAATATTCACGATGTTCAGTATATTATCAATGGCTTCACTTGCATTACCGGGCATGAGTGGTTTTGTTGCGGAATTAATCGTCTTTTTTGGACTAATTACTAGTCAAAAATATCTTTTAATGACAAAAGTACTAATTACTTGTGTAATGGCAATAGGGATGATATTAACTCCTATTTTTTTATTATCTATGTTACGCCAGATGTTCTATGGATACAAGCTACTTAATGTTCCAAATTCGTATTTTTTTGATGCGGGACCACGAGAATTATTTATTTCCATCTCCATCTTTTTACCTATAATAGGTATTGGTATTTACCCGGATTTCGTTTTTTCATTATCAATTGATAAGGTTCAAAGTATTTTATGGAAATATTTTTTTTATAGATAAGTTTTGTAAAAAATCTATATATATATAGATTTTATTGTGCGTCTTATGCAATAAAAAAGATGCACTGTTGACTTATATTAATTTAATTCATTAATAGAAACCGAATTAGAACTGGATATATTTAGCTTTTGTGAGAGCCGTTTGAATCAAGTATTCTATTGATTCAAACGGCTCTTGACGACTTCAACGAAGATTTCTTATATTTTTTTATCTACCTCGTTTTATATCTCTAATCGGTAGACCTTTTTTTATTCAAGTAGATGTTAATTGAAATGAACCATAACTATGTAGCCCTATTCCTAACAGATTGACCCCAAAATAGCATATCCAAATTATAATAAAGCCCATAGAAGCTACAATTGCAGAATTGGCAACTTTTAGATTTGTATTTGTTCGAGTATGTAAATAAATCACGAATATAGTCCACGTAATAAAGGCCCAAGTTTCTTTTGGGTCCCAATTCCAATATGATCCCCAGGCCTCATTAGCCCAGACTGCTCCGGAAAGAATCCCTATAGTTAAAAAAAGAAACCCTAGACTAATAACACGATAACTCCAATGATCCAATTGTTGAATCAATTGGGATCGATAATAATTTTTAGCAGAATCAAACGAGGTGCTGTGTAAAACATTCCTTCTTTTATTCATGTATTGGATCTGACCAAAGTAAAATAACTCAGTAAAAAAAAAATGGCTGTTAGCAAAAATTTGGATATCTTTTCTAAATGTAACGACTAGAAGAGATACTGATAATAATGATCCACATAAAAGAGCTGCATAACCCAATAACATCATACTTACATGCATCATTAACCACTGGGATTGAAGAGCCGGTACTAATACTGTGGATTGTTGCATTTTAGTTAACAGACTCGAAGTGGCAAATGCTTGAGTCAAAATAGCACTCGGTGCAGTTATTACGCGTAAGTTTTTTTTTTTTAAATATGGAAACATATGAATAATCGAGAAACTCCACGCAAGGAAAATTAATGATTCACATAAATCACTTAATGGAAAATGTTGTGAATAAATCCAACGAATAAGTAATAATCCTGTTAGACAGACAAAAATCGCTATTAGACCTCTTTCAGACGAATTTGAGAGTCCTATTATTTCATCGACAACTAAGCTTATCAAATAAATTGTAATTACAATTGAAACAAGGGAAAAAGAAATATGAGTTAATATATGTTCTACAGTAAAAAATATCATATCAATTTTTAAAATAAGGTATCGGAATTGAATTCATTATAGGGCTTATTGTATCTCTTTTAGAAGAGAATATGCCGCCACTCGGATTCGAACCGAGATGCTCAAGCACTGCTTCCTAAGAGCAGCGTGTCTACCAATTTCACCATGGCAGCTTACTTGAAATCATAATAAGCTATTATTATTCAAGTGTCAAGATTTAATGAGTTAATTAAATGTTCTAAACTGTTGTTAGTCAATGCCCAAATTATTGAACTGAATAGTGAGGTTTTTCCGATCTTTTATGTTCTCCCTTTTTGTATTTATAAATAAAAAGCCCTACGTAGTAAATCCTAAAAAAGATTGTGCGAAAGGGAGCGATGGGGGAACTCAAAATCCCCACCTCGTAAATGATAAAACAGACTCAAAATAACCGAGTTGAAACCGTTTATCTGGTGGGGATTTTGAGTTCGCAACAAAATATTGCTTTTAAGCTTTTTTATACCATATAAAATAGTCAAAAAGTTCCATGTATGTTTTACTAGGTATTACATTAGATAATAAACATTTTGTAGTCATATTCTACACTAAATTAACATGTGATTTGCCTGATTCCGATTATTTGAATCTTTTGTTATTTAGGTGTCGGTACAAAAAAACTTTTTGAATTACCAGTCGAAAGGGATTTCCCTAATGAAAAGGCTTTTAATGCTGCCCAATATCCTTTCCTTTTCCACAAACTTTTATGAATACGCTTTTTTGCCAGAGAAGTACGTTTTTTTGGAACTGCCATTCAAAATTTAAGAGGTTTTTCAATAATATCGTTGGATGTGAAAGACATCTCTTGCTTAAAACGAATTCTTCTTCATTATCTATCTCGCCATAGATGATACCTTACTAACCTCAAACAAAAAAATAATAAATAGGTATCTGAAAAAATTACAGAAAATATTGCTAAGTAGAAAAATGAATAGGTGAAAGGGTGGATTTAAGTTACTAAAATGAAAAAAGTTTACACGTTTTTTAGTCAGTTATACCTGGAATCAAATTCATCGACCAATTTACGAACCTACCTGGTATCTCCTAATAATAAATTTTATTATAAAATTTTCTATTAATATTTATTTTCTTAATTAGCCTAGTTCAAAGAAAAAATATACTCAATTTTTTCATTTTTATTTGTTTTTTATTTAAAACAGTTAAAACAGTAAGTATTCTAGTTTCACAAATAAGTTACTTATGTTATTTGACCAATTTGTACTTCTTGATTTGAATATTTGAAGTATTGAATATTGAAAAAACAATGCGAATAATTCAGAATAAGAATTTTTTAGTTCTTACCTATCTTTTCTTTATTTTTGTTCTTTTACAATTCCAATTAGATAGGATCTGGTGAATTAGAAACCATTAAAAAAAAAAATTTTATGGAACATACGTATCAATATCCATGGATCATACCTCTCCTTCCACTTCCAGTTCCTATGGGAATAGGACTAGGGCTTATCTTTTTTCCGACGGCAACAAAAAATCTTCGACGTATGTGGTCTTTTTTTAGTGTTTTCTTGTTAAGTCTAGTTATGGTTGTGTCAGCTGATCTATCTATTCAACTAATAAATAGGAGTTCTATTTATCAATATATATCGTCTTGGACTATCAATAATGAGTTTTCTTTAGAGTTTGGCTATTTGATCGATCCACTTACTTCTATTATGTCAATATTAATCACTACTATTGGAGTTTTAGTTCTTATTTATAGTGACAATTATATGTTTCATGATCAAGGATACGTGAGATTTTTTGCTTATATGAGTTTTTTCAATGCATCTATGCTGGGATTAGTTACTAGTTCAAATTTGATACAAATTTATTTTTTTTGGGAATTAGTTGGAATGTGCTCTTATCTATTAATAGGTTTTTGGTTCACACGACCCCTTGCCGCAAATGCTTGCCAAAAAGCATTTGTGACTAATCGTCTTGGGGATTTTGGTTTATTAGTAGGAATTTTAGGTCTTTATTGGCTAACAGGTAGTTTCGAATTTCGAGACTTGTTCGAAATATTCAATAACTTAATTTCGACTAATGAGGTCCATTTTTTATTTAGAACTTTCTGTATCTTCTTATTATTTTCTGGTGCAGTTGCTAAATCGGCGCAATTTCCCCTTCATGTATGGTTGCCCGATGCTATGGAGGGTCCTACTCCGATTTCAGCTCTTATCCATGCTGCTACTATGGTGGCAGCGGGCATTTTTCTTGTAGCTCGGCTTTTTCCCCTTTTCATAGTCATACCTTACATAATGAATTTCATATCTTTTCTAAGTATAATAACACTACTATTAGGAGCTACTTTAGCGCTTGCTCAAAATGATATTAAACGAAGTTTAGCCTATTCTACAATGTCTCAATTGGGATATATGATGTTAGCTTTAGGTATGGGGTCTTATCAAACGGCTTTGTTTCATTTCATTACTCATGCGTATTCAAAAGCATTATTGTTTTTAGGATCGGGATCTATTATTCATTCAATGGAACCTATTGTTGGATATTCTCCAAATAAAAGTCAAAATATGGTTCTTATGGGTGGTTTAGTAAAATATGTCCCAATTACAAAAACTTCTTTTTTTTTAGGTACCCTTTCTCTATGTGGTATTCCACCTCTTGCTTGTTTTTGGTCCAAAGACGAAATTCTTAATGATAGTTGGTTATATTCACAGCTTGTTGGAATAGTAGCTTGCTCTACGGCAGGCTTAACTGCCTTTTATATGTTTCGAATCTATTTACTAACTTTTGAAGGACATTTAAACATTAACTTTCAAAATTATAGTGGAAAAACAAATAGTTTGCTCTATTCTATATCTTTATGGGGTAAAGAAAGCCCAAAAACGAAAAAACAACAACTGAGTTTATTAACTTTATTACCAATCAATAATAATGCTGGTACTTTTTTTCTGTCGACAAACACATGTCGAATTAATGATAATGTAATCCGCCCCTTTATGAATATTACCCATTTTGATAGTACAAAGGCTTTATCTTATCCTTATGAAGTAGACAATACTATGTTATTTCCGCTGCTTCTATTGGTTTTATTTACGCTTTTTGTTGGAGTCATCGGAATTCCCTTCAATCAAGAACGAAACGATTTAGATATATTATCCAAATGGTTAAATTCATCTATAAATCTTCTACATAAAAGTTTTTCGACTTCTGTGGATTGGTCTGAATTTGTTAGAAATGCAACTTTTTCCGTCAGTATAGCCGGTTTTGGAATATTTATCGCATTTCTTTTCTATAAACCTGTTTATTCATCTTTTAAAAATTTGAATTTAATTAATGCAGTAAGAAAAAAAGTGCCTTTCTTTTTAAGAGAAAAAATAATAAATATGATATATAATTGGTCATATAATCGTGGTTACATCGATTATTTTTATAAAGCATCTTTAACCACTAGTATACGAGGATTAGCTCAATTTGTTCATTTTTTTGATAGTCGAATAGTTGATGGAATTACGAATGGAATTGGTGTTCTGAGTTTTTTTATAGGCGAAGCACTGAAATATGTAGGAAATGGACGTATTTCGTCTTATCTTTTCTTATATTTTTCGTATTTACTACTTTCTTTTCTTTTTTTTTAAGTATTTCGAACTTCGAAGTTTCTTGATTTCCATCCAGATAAGAAGTTTCATAAACTGGGCTATTTTGATAGCATGTCTCTTTAAAGTGAAAGTGGAATTCATCCTTTGTTTTTTCTTTTCCGTTCACTCGGATCTCTTCCGTTTCATCTTCATCGATTTTGTCCGGATCCTCCTTTTCTTCCGAAAAAAGGGAAGGAGAAGGATCTTCTTCGGTGGATCCCTCTTGTTCCTCGTCCTCTTTAGGCCACTTCGTTTCGGAAGTTTTTTCTATTTCTACATCTGTTTCTTCTCTGCTTTCCTCCCTTTCTTCCGTTACTGAGGTTTCTTTGAGAACCATGGATGACGGTATTCTGCCTAAATAGTAGACACAGGTAATAAATAAGAAAATACTAAAAATTCGAGCCATAGAATTTATCACTTCTGACACAAGGTACTTATTAGATCGAATAAGTACATTAGAT